TGAACCTAATTTTTAGGAATTGGGTGGGGAAAGGTCCGGAATTAAAAACTTCGGATTCTGAGGAAAAAGAGGCAAAAGAAAAGGAAAAAACAAAGGAAGAGAAAAAGGAAGAGAATGAACGGATAGCAATAGCAGAAAATTGGGATACTATTATATTTGCTCAAGCAATAAGAGGTTCTATGTTAGTAACACAATCGATTCTTAGAAAATACATCGTATTGCCTTCATTGATAATAGCTAAAAATTTCGGCCGTATGTTATTATTTCAATTCCCCGAGTGGTACGAGGATTGGAAGGAGTGGAATAGAGAAATGCATGTTAAATGCACCTATAATGGTGTTCAATTATCAGAAACAGAATTTCCGAAAGACTGGCTAACAGACGGTATTCAAATAAAGATCCTATTTCCTTTCTGTCTGAAACCTTGGCACAGATCTAAGCTACGATTCGATCATAGAGATCGAATGAAAAAGAAAGGAAAAAAAGAAAATTTTGGTTTTTTAACAGTCTGGGGGATGGAAACTGAACTACCTTTTGGTTCTCCCCGAAAACGACCTTCCTTTTTTGACCCCATTTGGAAAGAACTCGAAAAAAAAATTAGAAAAGTGAAAAAGAAATGTTTTCTAGTTCTAAGAGCTTTAGGAGAAAGAAAAAAATGGTTTCTAAGGGTCTTAAAAGAAAAAACAAGATGGATTCTCAAAACAGTTCTATTTATAAAAAGAATAATAAAAGAGTTTGCAAAAGTAAATCCAATTTTCTTATTTGGATTGAGGAAAGTATATGAACCGAATGAAAATAGAAAAGATTCTATAATTAGTAATAAGATTAACCATGAATCGATCATTCGAATTAGATCTGTGGATTGGACAAATTATTCACTGACAGAAAAAAAAATGAAGGATCTGGCTGATAGGACAACCACAATCCGAAATAAAATAGAAAGGATTACAAAAGACAAGAGAAAAATATTTCTAACTCCAAATAGAAAGATTAGTCCTAACGAGACAGGTTGTGATGATAAAAGATCGGAATCACAGAAACATATTTGGCAGATATCAAAAAGAGGAGGCGCCCGATTAATACGTAAATGGCACTATTTTATGAAATCTTTCATTGAAAGAATCTATATGGATATCTTTCTATGTAACATTAATATTCCCAGAATAAATGCACAACTTTTCCTTGAATTTGAATCAACAAAAAAAATTATCGACAAAGACATTTACAATGATGAAAGAAATAAAGAAGGAATTGATGAAACAAATCAAAATGCAATTCACTTTATTTCGACTATAAAAAAGTCTCTTTCTAATATTAGTAATAAGAAATCACAGATTTATTGTGACTTATCTTCCTTGTCCCAAGCATATGTATTTTACAATTTATCACAAATCCAAATTATTAATAAGTATTACTTGAGATCTGTACTTCAATATCGCGGAGCATATCTTTTTCTTAAGGATAGAATAAAGAACCATTTTGGGACACGAGAAATATTGGATGCCAAATCAAGGTCTAAGAAACTTCCGAATTCTGGAATGAATGAATGGAAAAATTGGTTAAGGGGTCATTATCAATACAATTTATCTCAGACTAGATGGTCTAAATTAGTACCGCAAAAATGGCGAAATAGAGTCAATCAACGTCGTATGATTCAAAATAAAGACTCAAAAAAAGATTCATATGAAAAAGAAAAAGACCAATTAATTCATTACGAGAAACAAAATAATTATGTAGTGAACTCATTACCGAGTCAAAAAGAAAAATTTAAAAAACACTACAGATATGATCTTTTATCACATAAATATATTCATTATGAAGACAGGAAGGACTCATATATTTATGGATCGCCATTCCAAGTAAATGGAGACCGAGAGATTCCATATAATTACAACATGCCTAAACCCGAATCATTTTATGTACCCGGGGGTATAGCTATTAATGATTATCTAGGGGAAGGGTCTATTATTGATACGGGGAAAAATCCGGATAGAAAATATTTGGAGTGGAGAATTCTCAATTTTTTTCTTAGAAAGAATATCGATATTGAGATTTGGACCGATATAGATACTGGAACCAACATTAATAAAAATACTAAGACTGGGACTAATGATTATCAAATAATTGATAAGAAAGATCTTTTTTATCTCACGATTCATCAAGAAATCAACCCACCCAATCAAAAAAAAACCTTTTTTTTTGATTGGATGGGAATGAATGAAGAAATGCTACATCGTCCCATATCGAATCTAGAACCCTGGTTCTTCTCAGAATTTGTGCTACTTTATGATGCATATAAGATTAAACCGTGGATCATACCAATCAAATTACTTATTTTCAATTTGAATGGAAATGAAAACGTTAGTGAAAATAAAAACATTAACAGAAATCAAAAAAAGGATCTTCGTCTATCATCTAATCAAAAAGAATATCTTGAATTAGAGAATCGAAATCAAGAAGAAAAAGAACAGCTGGGTCAAGGGAATCTTGGATCAGATCCACGAAACCGACAAAAAGATCTTGAAAAAGATTCCGCGGAATCAGACATTAAAAAACGTAGAAAGAAAAGACAATCCAAGAGCAATAAGGAAGCGGAACTAGATTTCTTCCTGAAAAGGTATTTGCTTTTTCAATTGAGATGGGATGATCCTTTGAATCAAAGAATGATCAATAATATCAAGGTATATTGTCTCCTGCTTAGGCTGATAAATCCAAGGGAAATTGCTATATCCTCTATTCAAAGAGGAGAAATGCGCCTGGATGTAATGCTGATTCAGAAGGATCTAACTCTTACAGAATTGATAAAAAGGGGAATATTGATTATCGAACCGGTTCGTCTGTCTATAAAATGGGATGGACAATGGATTATGTATCAAACCATAAGTATTTCATTGGTCCATAAGAATAAGTACCAAACTAATCGAATATGCCGAGAAAAAAAATATGTTGATGAAGATTATTTAGATAGATCCATTGCACAACATGGAAAGGTACTTGTGAATGGAGATGAAAATAATTATGCTTTGCTTGTTCCTGAAAATATTCCATCTCCTAGACGTCGTAGAGAATTGAGAATTCTAATTTGTTTGAATTCCGAGAATGAGAATGTTGTGAATAGAAATTCATTATTTTTCAATCGCAACAGCGTAAGGAACTGTGTGCAATTTTTGGATGAGGACAAGCATTTTGATACAGATATAAATAAATTTATCCAATTAAAATTGTTTCTTTGGCCCAATTATCGATTAGAAGATTTAGCTTGTATGAATCGCTACTGGTTTGATACCAATAATGGCAGTCGTTTCAGTATGTCAAGGATACATATGTATCCACGAGTCAGAATTAGTTGATGGTGGATTTCCTATATATCTATATCACGTGTCATATCCGGTATATAAAGGTATACAAATGTACACACACGTTGTATTACATTAGATTCTGATACATGATACTGATTCAATGATGTATCATATCAATTGGATCTAGGAATGAATCGGCAGAATTTTCTTAAGTCCCAATCATTCCCTTTTGTGGGTGTAGAAATGTACCATCTCCTTCTATCGAATCCAATTTTCAATTGGATTCGATAGAAAGTAGTCTATGAATAAATCCAGATTATTTTATTGTGTGTACCAGATCTAAATGACTGGCATTATTATTATTCCTGATCGGTAAAATCCATATCTGTGGAAAAGAAAGAAAAAAAAGAGAGAGAGAGAAGAATTCTTTTTATGGTAAAAAATTCATTCATCTCAGTTATTCCGCAAGAAGAAAAAGAAAAAAACAAAGGGTCTGTTGAATTTCAAGTATTCAGTTTCACCAATAAGATACGGAGACTTACTTCACATTTGGAATTGCACAGAAAAGACTATTTATCTCAGAGAGGTCTGCGGAAAATTCTGGGAAAACGTCAACGTATACTGGCTTATTTGTCAAAGAAAAATAGAGTACGTTATAAAGAATTAATTGGTCAGTTGGATATTCGGGAACCAAAAACTCGTTAATTTGAAAATTCGTTTGAATTATTTGCTTTATTAGATCTTGAATTTTGATGAACCTCGTTTCGTTTTCAGCAATTCATGAAATAATGAATCGGGGAAGAAAACATATGACTGTACCGGATATAAGAAAAGACTTCATGATAGTCAATATGGGTCCTCACCACCCATCAATGCATGGTGTTCTTCGACTCATCGTTACTCTAGATGGTGAAGATGTTATTGATTGTGAACCCGTATTGGGTTATTTACACAGAGGGATGGAAAAAATTGCGGAAAACCGAACAATTATACAGTATCTACCTTACGTAACACGTTGGGATTATTTAGCTACTATGTTCACAGAGGCAATAACGGTAAATGCACCAGAACAATTGGGAAATATTCAAGTACCTAAAAGAGCCAGCTATATCAGAGTCATTATGCTGGAGTTGAGTCGTATAGCTTCTCATTTGTTATGGCTTGGGCCTTTTATGGCGGATATCGGTGCACAGACTCCTTTCTTCTATATTTTCAGAGAGAGGGAATTGCTATATGATCTATTCGAAGCTGCCACAGGTATGCGAATGATGCATAATTATTTCCGTATCGGGGGAGTAGCTGCTGATCTACCTCATGGCTGGATAGATAAATGTTTTGATTTCTGCGATTATTCTTTAACAGGAGTTGTTGAATATCAAAAGCTTATTACGCGGAATCCCATTTTTTTGGAACGAGTTGAAGGAGTGGGCATTATTGGTGGAGAGGAAGCAATAAATTGGGGTTTATCAGGACCAATGCTACGAGCTTCCGGAATGCAATGGGATCTTCGTAAAGTTGATCATTATGAGTGTTACGATGAATTCGATTGGGAAGTCCAATGGCAAAAAGAAGGAGACTCATTAGCTCGTTATTTAGTACGAATCAGTGAAATGGCGGAATCCATAAAAATTATTCAACAGGCTCTGGAAGGAATTCCGGGGGGGCCCTATGAGAATTTAGAAGTCCGTCGCTTTGATAAAG